AAACGTCGATTATTGTAATTGTGACAAACAGGTTGATGGGGAAAAAAGACTCCCCCATCTCCAGAACAAGAAAATATACTAACAAAGGCTCACGTTTTGTATCTTGTCTTTATTCTTTTTTCAAAAGCTTTTTATAATTTACTAACCCCTAAACCGAAGAATTATTATACATATCCTAATAGCGAAGCGAGTTCTAGTTCATATTGATTAGCCACAAACAATAGGTTTGTTGATTTCCTATTAAGAATGAAATGGGCCTGTTTTTATATTCGGATTATTCCAATGTTTTATTTTATGACTTTTTTTGTCGCACAAAAAAACTTTTTGAGTTTCCGGTAGAAAGAGATTTACCTAATGACAACGCTTTTAAGGCTGCCCAATATCCCTTCCCTTTCCAAATATTTTTACGAATACGCTTTTTTGATAGAGAAGTACGTTTTTTTGGAACTGCCATTTAAAAATTAAGAGGTTACTCGTTGTTATAGTTGGATGTGAAAGACATCTATTGGTCAAAACGAATATATTCATTATATAGTTATTTTCTAGAGAATAATTAGATAATATAATATATATTATCTAGAGAAAACAAAAAAATATATATATATATATAGATAAAAAATATGCGAAAATCGTACAAAATCTTACTATAAAAATATAATTAAATTTTTTTTTCTACATAAAATAGACCGAAGGATTTAAGAACCCTTTAAGAACCCATTGCCTAATGAAAAGCCTAATGAAAACTTTAATTTTTTCTATTAATTGGTCAAACTTGAGTAAAGAATACTTCGAAATTCCATTTTAAAATTCGAATCAAACTAGTAATTAAAGTAATGAATCCGTTAAAAGATACACGTTTTGTTAAAAAAAATCTTCGTTATTTTTTTATTAAATTTGATTTTATTTTACCCCCTTTTGATAATTACCCCCTTTTTTGATAAATATAAAAATAAATCTTTAAATCTTATAGAAAATATAAAATGTTAGATATTATAGCGTTTCCTATAAATGTTTTTTTATTGAAACGGAAACTAATCAATCAGTTTCATACTAAAACTAGTTAATGATTTGGAACAAACTGACTAAAAAGCGAGATTTGTACAAAAATTGTACCTTAGTCAATCCTATGATTCATATCGATGAATATCAGATTTCTTTTTAGTGTAATTTTTTATCATTAATTTATGAATATAAAGTGATTTAATAATAATGAAATTTTGTATTTTCGTTATTTTAAGAAAATTAAGAAAAATCTTAGTTATTAACTAAATTCGCTTTTTATGAGCAAGTAGGTCATATCATTTGCCCAATTGTAACTTCTTTATTTTAATATTTAATTTGGAAAGACCCAGATAATATATAAAATTCGAAAAATATCTTTAAGTTAGTACATCTCTTGATTTTTTTATTGACCCCTTTTGTTTTGAAATTGAAAGGGGGTAGGATCCGGTAAATCGGAAACAATCAATTAAGAATAAAAAACTTTTTTATGGAACAGACATATCAATATTCGTGGATAATACCTTTCCTTCCACTTCCAGTTCCTATGTTAATAGGAGCGGGACTTCTTCTTTTTCCGTCGGCAACAAAAAGTCTTCGCCGTATGTGGGCTTTTCAAAGTGTTTTTTTGTTAAGTATAGTCATGATTTTTTCGATCAATCTGTTTATTCAGCAAATAAATGGCAGTTCTATCTATCAATATGTATGGTCTTGGATCATTAATAATGATTTTTCTTTAGAATTCGGTTACTTGATCGACCCGCTTACTTCTATTATGTCAATATTAATCACTACTATTGGAATTATGGTTCTTATTTATAGTGATAATTATATGTCGTATGATCAAGGATATTTGAGATTTTATGCTTATATGAGTTTTTTCAGTACTTCTATGTTAGGATTAGTTACTAGTTCTAATTTGATACAAATTTATATTTTTTGGGAATTGGTAGGAATGTGTTCATATCTATTAATAGGGTTTTGGTTCACACGGCCTGTTGCTGCAAATGCTTGCCAAAAGGCATTTGTAACTAATCGTGTTGGGGATTTTGGTTTATTATTAGGAATTTTAGGTTTTTATTGGATAACAGGGAGTTTCGAATTTCGAGATTTATTCAAAATATTCAATAACTTGATTTCTAATAATAATAATGAAGTCAATTTTTTATTTGTTACTTTCTGTGCCGTTCTATTATTTTCCGGTGCGGTTGCTAAATCTGCACAATTTCCCCTTCATGTATGGTTACCGGATGCCATGGAGGGGCCTACTCCGATTTCGGCTCTTATACATGCTGCTACTATGGTAGCTGCAGGCATTTTTCTTGTAGCTCGGCTTATTCCTCTTTTCATAGTCATCCCTCACATAATGAATTTCATCTCTTTGGTAGGAGTAATAACAATATTATTCGGGGCTACTTTTGCCCTTGCTCAAAAAGACATTAAGAGAGGTTTAGCCTATTCCACAATGTCTCAATTGGGTTATATGATGTTAGCTCTAGGT